TGCGATTATTGTATAAAAAGGGACTTTTGTCGAACGAGAGAATCGGGCGTAATCAAGATAGGACAGAAATGAAAAATACTTATGAAATGAAAATTAGAGATTAGAACGTTGACGCCTTTGTCAGGAGTCTTAATGAAATTAGGAAAAGAGGACTTATTTCGTTTAAATAATTAAATTTAATAATTAAGAACTGGAAATAGTCCTTCTTTTTATTGTTGTTTGAATACAATAAGAAGGATTTCATTTTTTGGTTTCAAATCAAATACAAAAAAATAATTTTTCTATGGTTCGGCGGTGTGGTTCATTGGAACAAAAAAAGGGCCCGGCTGGGTACTGACCAGGCCAGGCCGTGGAAGTGGAAATCAAAAAAGGCCCTGTTGAATGAAATTAAAGAGATATTCTTTTCTTTCTTTTTTTTTTCTATTTCGATTCGAGATATCTCTTTCGAATCCTTTCTTTATTTTAATTTTATAGAAATCGAATTGCTGATAAAAGTTGTATCTATTTCTATAATAGAATACAAACGAAAATAAAAAAAATCAATCCTATAAACTCTATTTCTATAAGCTATATAATAAATTGATTGATATTATATAATCAATTTATTTATATACTAAATATTTCTATAATATAGAAAGTCAAATAATATACTAAAATAATATAGTTAATATACTAAAATAATATAGTATTATAGAAAAATATAGTATTATAGAAAGTCAAGATTGAAAATAAAGTAAAGAGGGTCTTTTTTCAAGCATTATTTTTTTTGTACTGTAACATAGTAATTCTTTTTTTTTTTTCAATTAGGAGAGATGGCTGAGTGGCTTAAAGCGTCGGATTGCTAATCCGGTGTACGAGTTATTCGTACCGAGGGTTCGAATCCCTCTCTTTCCGTTTCCGTCGATGGCTTGGGATCTTTCAAATTCGAATTCGAATTTAGCGAACATTTTTGCTTTTTTGTAATAATAAAAGCTGCGGAATAGATAAAATCCTAAGAACACTTATAAGAATAAAGCAAGGAAAAACTTCTTATTTTTTATTCTTCGCGTCCGGGATTACGTCCTGGATCATTAGATAGGAATCCGAAGATGAAGAGAGAAACAAAGAATATCACTACGGTGTAAACAAAGAGTTTGAGAGTAAGCATTACACAATCTCCAAATCGTTTTTGGGGGGAAAAGGAAAAAGAGAATAGATTCTCTATTTTTATACTACATATCCGATTTTGACACCAAGAAATTAAGTTCTTTTTAGAATTTCTATAAATATTTCAGAAATTAACACAATTAGACTTCCATTTTGTGGTGGGCTCTAATATGGTTTTTCAGTGAAAAAAGGTCAGAATCAGTAAATGCGGGGACGGGTCAAAATGGATCCTGGCTCCCCAAGAATTTCATTTTTTGAATTGAGGGTTCGTTCATATTGTAAGACTCATCTGATCTTATCAATTGTTAGAATTTTTTTTCTCGAACTCGAATAAATCATGAATTTTTCTAGGACAGTATTAAAGATCTCATCGAAAACTTACAGCAGCTTGCCAAACAAAGGCTAAGAGAAAAAATAGAACGGGTATTACTGGCATAACATCTACAATTGGATTCAAAAAAGCGTAGGCCTCGGGCAATTTGCCAAATAAAAAACTACTCGAATAAAGGGAAGAATTAAGACAGATATAGATCAAACTAAAAATATTAAGCATAACAAACATTTTGTTCTTGGAGATAATTGTATTTTGATTGAGTTATTAATATGTTATTGATATAAGATAAAAATGAAGAAAATAAAGTAAGGTAAACAAAAAAAAATACTTTTTTGAACCGAACCAATCAAAATAAAAATCCTTCAGTTCTCACAAGAGAATAAAAGAAATCATATTTTCATACAATATCTTAATTGAATTCTATGTAATGATCAAGAAGTAATGATCAAGAAATTTGGTTTCATTTTCGATCGACACGTGTCAAAATCTTAACACTAAACCATAATCTAATTTTAGGGATTTGGACTGGAATTGACGAACAACCAATACCAATATTAGTCTTTATTAGTACCGAATCGAAATTGAAATGGGGCGTGGCCAAGTGGTAAGGCAACGGGTTTTGGTCCCGGTATTCGGAGGTTCGAATCCTTCCGTCCCAGAGCGGACAGAATCAAAATGATCTTTTTGATCAACCTTCTTAAGAGTATAATTTTTGATAAAATGTACTTCTTGTTTCTAATTTTGAAAAATTCTTCTCTGAATCAGATCCTTTTTCACAAATTGAATTCAATTCAAATAATACGAAAATGTAACTGAATGCATTTGTGATCCAGGTAAGATGGGAACATCGATCACAAGAGTTTGAATTCACAAAAAAGTTGGATGGGCGTTTTAGCGTATGCCCCTCCCTTTCACTTTCATATTTCAGTTCGTTTCTTAGAAAAGCCTTACGCCCCATATCTAGTTGAATTTTCAAGGATCCATTCGAAATAGAAATAAAAAAGCCTCTATATTTCCTATTGAATTCGGGATTAAGTTTCTTAAGACTAGGTTAGGTTAAAATAAAAAAAAAAATAGGAAAGGAAACGATGACTTAATCTGGACCCTTTTGGCTTTGTATCTATACAAAATAGTCTAGCATCCCGTAAAATAGGATCTTTTTTTTTTATTTACATCCCCCCAGAATGAATTGGGCGTAGGAGTAGATAAGAGTTAGTGAGCAATGGAAGATATCGATTTCAATATCTGTGTCTGTCCAAATCTCATTAACCAATAATCCAGTTCCATACGGAATGGATTTTCTTTGACCCTCATTTTTAGGTATTTTGTCTTTGGTTTTAATGAATAATTGGAAATCGCTGGAAAAGCAATTTAGACGGGGGTGATTCATACATCCTAGCCAAAGAGACTACGCATAAATTGAGGAAATGCTTATACACATGGATTGCTATTTTTCTATTTCAGTGATAACGTTCTTTCGCCTTTTTTTTTAAGATTTGCGAGCCCTTACCTTACTGTTAAATATTTAACATACAATATACATAATTATTTCCAATGAAAATTGTTCAGTCTAATCTGATAGATATGGAAATCGCCGATTTTTTGCAATTCAGATTTGATCTTTCAGGATTCAGGATGAAAGAATAACAACCTAAATATTCCCTTTCGTTATTCTTTTGCAAATGGTCATGCCGAGGGAGGAAATTTTTTCAATTAAATAGTTTTAATGTTTCGTATTGGTCCTTGGTACTCGAAGAAGTGTAAGATTGTTGAATCGATTCTATCGAATCATTTGAAGATGCAACGGGGATTCAAAAAGAATTTAACTGATTTTTTTAGTCGTCTTATTTATAAATAAAGAAATATTGCATTCATACAATAAAATAGAGGGTTAATTTTAATTCTTACTGAGGCCTCTTCTTCATAAATTAACTATTCACTTCATATAGACGGAAAAAAAGAAAAAAAGACTGTGTATCGGCCGAAGCAATGACTATTCATGATTCCATAATTGAATCAATTACATACCGGTTCCAAACTATAGAAATGTTATGGTAAAACTTCGTTTGAAACGATGTGGTAGAAAGCAACGTGCGACTTGAAGGACATGATCCGCTATGGATTTTTTTACATCCACTGTTTTCGATTTTATATGAATGGGCTCTTGGCTCGACATCCTTTGTTCTGTTCTATTAGAATCCTCATTTTTTGTTGGGTTATAATGTAAATAGTACATGATGGAGCTCGAGTAGAAAGTATTTATTCATTTCTCAGGGGCAAGGATCTAGGGTTAATATCAATCAATAAGTTGGAAAAAACTTCGTAAGTATATTTTCGATATAGAAATCGAAAGGATCTGATTCAAGCAATTTTGAAATCCAAAAGCAAAAGGAAAATTTGTTGGAATTGGGAAAACTCTTTCGATCAAAAGTGTATCATGCAGGAATCAATTGTTCATATGATTCTTTGATAGAAAGAAATAAAAACAAAAAAAGGGGTGTGTTGCTGCCATTTTTTAAAACATTAAAAATCACCGAAGTAATGTCTAAACCCAATGATTCAAGGCAAAGATAGCGGATCCTGGAACAAGGAAATACCGTTTTCAATTGTCTCAACAATTAGTCAGAATCAAGAATCCAAAAATAGATTCGAAACGAGACAAAAAAGGGGGTTCGAGACCACTCAAAAAAGAAAATCCGTAGGCATTTGCTTTTGTTTTGGGCTGTTCGAAAGTTATCCAACTTGAGTTATGAGAGTACGAATGCTTTCTTTTTCATTTTCATTTTTTAAAAAGAAAAAGAAAAAGAAAGAAGCACTTAAATTTCTAATTGATTTGGTTATTTTATAGATCTATTTGACATTCTAATTCTCTACGGAGACAGAACTTCTAATCATTTTTTCTCGAGCCGTACGAGGAGAAAACTTCTTATACGTTTCTAGGGGGGATATTGTTCATCTATATCTATCCCAATGAGCCGTTTATCGAATCGTTGCAATTGATGTTCGATCCCGAAGAGAAGGAAGAGATCTTCGGAAAGTGGGTTTTTATGATCCGCTAAATAATCAAACCCATTTAAATGTTCCTGCTATTCTATATTTCCTTGACAAGGGCGCTCAACCTACAGGAACTGTTCATGATATTTCAAAGAAGGTAGGGGTTTTTACAGAACTTAATCTTAATCCCACGAAATTCAATTAAGGCATAGAACAAAAAAAAAGGGTGTGGATGAGTCCTATAATAGTTTTGGATAATTTTTTCTTTCCTAACCCCCCTTTTTTTTGTTCTATTCATACCTATTTATTATTTCGATTTAGAATTCCTACCATAGAATATCATATTCTATAAGTATAAGGACAAAAATCGATTCTCTTGCTAGAATTTGATTGATATAAGATGCATATAAAAAAGATAAAGGAAAAGGAAATACAATGAATTAATTGGATCTGGAAATAGCAAAAATGGAATTACCTGAAACCTGACGAGGGATTAAGCTTGTTTATTTTACTTAATATTCATTGATTGAATAAACCCAAGATTTCTTCCTAGTTTTTTCGGAATTTATTCTTTCAACTACACTTCTTTTCTATCTATTTGTATCTATGTTTCTTATCTATGGAATGAAAATTCAGCATCAAGTACTTTGTTTTTTTTTTAGATTTTTTTTTTCAAGTATTTATATTAAGTATTACTTAATTTTTTTATTTATCTAATTCTTTATATATTTTTATTTATTTTATTTTCTATTTAATTTTATTTTGATTTGAATTAAATTAATAAAGAATTAACTTTTTTTGTTTTCGCCATTGTATTTTTTGTATTATTTTCTCAACCTTCATATTCAACATTCACCGTCATATTGACAAGAGTGTATCGAACAAATATAATTCGATCGTGGATAACTGGAGCTATTTATCTCCGTCCCATAGGTTTTTTTTATGTTCAGAATCGATTAACAATTTTTTTATTAAATTTGTTGCTAGTTTACTATTTTGATTCCGTTGTGCAATTCAATCGCTTTTATTTATTTTTATTCCGATTGTATCTACCCATTCGAATTATTCGGGTTGCTAACTCAACGGTAGAGTACTCGGCTTTTAAGTACGGCTAGCATCTTTTACACATTTCTATGAAGCAAAAGATTCGTCCAGATCTTGGGGAGAGTTTGTAAGACCACGACTGATCCTGAAAGGAATGAATGGAAAAAACAGCATGTCGTATCAATCGAGAATTTTGAGAATATTTTATTCTTATTCAATCGATACAAAACCAAGTTTTAATTCTTGGCGCGGAACAAAAGAAATTGAATTCAAAGTTGGGTCGAATGAATAAATGGATAGAGCCCTAGGGTTCCAATTATCGGGAAACAAAAAGGAACGAGCTTCTGTTCTTAATTTGAATGATTCCCCGATCTAATTAAACGTTAAAAAGATATTAGTTCCTAACACGGGGAAAGGGTTTCCCATGAGTGGATTATCGATTTATTTAATGAATCCTAAGTATTAGTTAGTCCCTATTATGGGTCAAAGATGAATGTGTAGAAGAAGCAGTATATTGATAAAGATATTTTTTTCCAAAATCAAAAGAGCGATTGGATTGAAAAAATAAAGGATTTCTAACTTTTATACTATAACAAACATAAACCAATTTAATTATTCAATTAAATGGAAAATGAGAGGATAGAGAATCCGGTGATGAGTCGACTCGTTTTCAAGGTATCTACTTTTTTTTTACTACAATACTTTGTTTTCGCTGTATCGCACTATGTATCATTTGATCATCCAATAAATCCCTTACCTTCGGTTTCAATCTAATTTCAAATGGAGGAATTTCAAGTATATTTAGAACTAGATAGATCTCAACAACACGACTTCCTATACCCACTTCTTTTTCGGGAGTATATTTATGCACTTGCTGATGATCATGGTTTAAATAGATCGACGATTTCATTGGAAAATGTGGGTTATGAAAATAAATCTAGTTCACTAAGTGTGAAACGGTTAATTACTCGAATGTATCAACCGATTTATTTGAGTATTTTTTTTAATGATTCTAACCAAAATCAATTTTTTGGGCACAACTATAATTTTTATTCTCAAATTCTATCAGAGGTATTTGCAGTCATTGTGGAAATTCCATTTTCCCTAGGACTAGTAGCTTCTTTAGAAGGGAAAGAAATAGAAAAATCTTATAATTTACAATCAATTCATTCAATATTTCCTTTTTTCGAGGACAAATTCTCACATTTAAATTATGTGTTAGATGTACTAATACCCCACCCCATTCGCCCCGAAATTTTGGTTCAACCCCTTCGCTACTGGGTAAAAGATGCCTCCTCTTTACATTTATTACGATTCCTTCTCCACGAGCATTTTCATTGGAATAGTCTTATTATTCCAAAGAACTCCATTTCCATTTTTTCAAAAAGGAATCCAAGATTCTTATTCTTTCTATATAATTCTCATGTATATGAATATGAATCCATCTTCTTTTTTCTCTGTAACCAATCTTCTCATTTACGATCAACATCCTCTGGAGTCCTCGTTGAGCGAATATATTTCTATAGAAAAGTCGAACATCTTGTCGAAGTCTTTTCTAATGATTTTCAGGACATCTTATGGTTGTTCAAGGATCCTTTTATGCATTATGTTAGATATCAAGGAAAATCCATTCTGGCTTCAAAAGATACGCCTCTTCTGATGAATAAATGGAAATATTACCTTGTCAATTTATGGCAATGGCATTTTCGCGTGTGGTCTGAACCAAGAAGGGCTCATATAAACCACTTAGACAAGCACTCTATCAACTTTCTGGGCTATCTTTCCAGTGTGCAATTAAATCTTTTGGTGGTACGGAGTCAAATGCTAGAAAATTCATTTATAATAGATAATACTATGAAGAAGGTCGATACAACCGTTCCAATTATTCATCTGATTGGATCATTGACTAAGGCACGGTTTTGTAATGCGTTAGGGCATCCCATCAGTAAGCCGACCTGGGCCGATTTCGCGGATTCTCATAT